CCAGAAGGCTAGGCTAGGCAAGTGCTCTTGCTATCCCCTTAGTCGTGGATAACCCTCAGTAGTATAGTCTGATTCTATTCTAGCGGTAATAAATGGCCGAATCCGTCTGCCCCTTTCTTCGTACGCAAGTCAGGAACTGGCCAACGATTGTCTCGAGCTACATGCCCTTCTCATAAGATGTTGTCTGTCTTTCTAGCCCGGTACCAGTAGTTCTCCATAGTCTAATGGACACTAAGCATAACCTTCGCCCCCAAAGAGCAGCGCTATGTCGGTAACCGCAGAGTAGAAGTTGGCAGAATAGAAAACCGAACTCTTATCCCCGGGATCTAACCTCCTTTATCTAGACGAGGTCTCACTATCGTCCTCGTTTGGCTTACAGTAAGCTGGCTGCTATATAAATAGAATAACGACCCCTCGATTTAGGGCGGTGGTAGGTGCCTAAGACCTCCGCCGTACCTTACCGGATCCGGGCTCTAGGTGTGATGTAGATTAGGTCCCAGTGCGAGTAGGTGAATGCTCCTTCTGTTCGAGCAAGAGAGAAGGATGATGCCCGAGTACGATGGAAAGGGAAAGAAAGCTTTCGAAAGCTCTCGGAAGGCATTATCTATAAAACCATTCCATGAGCTTTCGAAAGGGCGGAGGCCAAGAACTTCTAAGTCAGTTCCAAGAAATACAAGGAGGGGCACTGGCCCTACCAATGCCAATGATGTGCCTTTGAGCTTTGACTCTTTTTTGATAGGGTGAAAAGACGGGAGAGTCTAATGATTGATATCATTTTATAGATCTGGCAAATCATTCCCAACGAGGATAAGCATGAGCGAGGACTTCCTTTCTGCGGAATCGAATGAAGGAGGAAATGGATGCGACAATGAATGAAGCCGATCCAGGTAAGGTAGGGCAGCATCTTTTCCAGCGCTGTTAAGCAAGGAGTACAAGGAGCTGTAGAAAGGGTACAGGGAAGCATTGGGCGGTGTGGTATTCCGATTCGATGAATTTACCGATGTCTATCGGAGCGAAGACAGACAACCTCTGGCTTCGGTTCCTTCATAAAGGAAGAGAGTGCGCCCTATAAAGAAAGGGAGGCGTGCAATAAGCTAAAGCTTACCTTGCCCCGAGAGAGAGCATAGGATAGAGTAGAACCGACGATGCTGCTCCGGACCCGGACGGACTAGGTAATGGTAAGTTGTCTGGCCTGACTCCGTTCACTGAGCTCTTAGCTTTTCTCTTGGTGCTTCGCTTGGTTATGTGTGCTGTCTATACTCTTGGGTGGAAGAAAGAGCACAGGAATCAGCCCCTACTTTCCAAACCTTTCATTCATTACTGGACTCTCCCATCCATTACTGACTGAGACTGGACTGGACTGATACCTGTACTGAAGTAGACCTAGCCTATTGATCTATGAAATGTCCGGTGATTTAAGACAGTTAGGCTTCATACTTCAATGGAGAAAGCTCTTTCGAATCGGATGCGAGATATAGCTAGATGTATAAATCCTCAACTAGGCACTGTGCGAATAAAGAGACAGACAAAAGGGGCACTCTTTGGCTTTGGCATCTCACCCGGAATGCTACCAGAATCGAAAGGGCACACGAGGAGCATTCCCCGGATGGGGCTTCATTTCCTGCAAGGACTATTACACATTTCCGGAAGAAGGAATCCAAGGAGGGCAGAGAGCATTACCTAAAGAGGAAAGAAAGAGGCAGGGCAGCTTACACGATCGAAGATCAAAGACGAATGCAGCAAGACTGACTGCAAGGATTATGAAACGAGATTTGGAACAACTGGGAAAACTTCAATCACTGAAGGAAAAGGCAATCTACCTTCTGGAACCCCAGGACCTCACTAAAATAGCCTCACAGCAGAAGGAGATGCCCTGGGAACGGGAAAGCTTTGAATAGAGGTAGCGTCTATGCTTTGTGAGACTTTCTTCCTTGGCTCCCTTTGTTTGATCACCTGAGGTGAGTACGGTGGGTCCATAGGGGTGCTTAATAAAAGCCATGACATAGCCGTACTAAGGCTTAAAGCAAAAAGGCCTGCACTTTCGTTTGTTCTCGGGCCATTACCGGGGGTCCATTTTACAGCGAATAAGTTCCTGTTCTTGGCCGGCAGACGACAGAAGACCCGTTGGAATCTCTTTCCTAGCGGAGAGAGGTGTGGCAGGGAGGTAATAGCTATTGAGGCTGCTAGCCGTCCTATGGATTCAGTGGAAGCAGGGGTTGTTGCACAGTTGTGATTCCGCTTTCACTAGAAAAGGAAGGAAAGGATTTTTTGAAAAGAATGACTCTTAGTCGGATCTAAGAACTCTTGATCTTTCTTTGCTTAAGACAGAGGCTCGACCAAGCCATTCAATGGCATCTTCCTATACCCAAAGGGTTTTGACTTCGCCCTTCCCTCTGCGAAAGAATAGCCTTTTTCTGAATCCGCCACTCACTCTCTTTCGAATAGGGTGAAGAAGAAAGTCAAATAAATCTTATCTTCTAAACCGATCTCTGGTATCTTTTTTCTTCTTAATTACCCGGAGGCGTGCTAATCTGTCTTGGTGCATCACCTAGTCTTGATCGATTGGCTACAGGCTGTTCACTCAAAGAATGGAATTCGGGTCCTCATCCCCCTCTGCGCCATTCCTTTCTTTATCACCTCTAGTTCCCCAGACTTCTGACTTAGAGGCGAGAAAAGGTTGGCGCTTTCCTTATCTATTGGCGAGAAACCTGATTATATAGGCCACCCACCCTTGGAAGCCTCTCAATTCCTTGATATTAGTAGTAATTGGCATCCCCAGTATGTCTTTTGTTTTTGCGGGATACAGCCTAATCCCATTCTTTCGTACTATGACTCCGAAGAGTTTCCCTGACGATACTCCGAAGAAGCACTTTAGAGGGTTCATCTTCAGGTTGTATTGCCTAAGCCTAAGGAAGAGTTTTCGTAAATCCGCCAAGTGGTCGACTCCTTTACGGCTTTTACGGCTGGGTAATCCACGTAGCATTTTACGGTTTTATGCAACATCTCTCTGAAGATTTGCGTCATAGACTGTAGCCTTTTTCTCCGTTCGTTGGGCACTCACTCTCTTTAGAGTCGTTTAACACCCAGACTTTCAGGAAAGACAAGAGGGAAGGTTTCTTTATCACAGTCACCGAGACCGAAGCGGAAGGGGAGATCTTGGTTTAGCCATTCACTATCGAAGCGAAAGTCAAGCCACCAACCATCAAACCGACATTGATTGACCTACTAACCGGAGAGTCGAGAGACAGAGACCAACCAACTAAATAAGAGATCTACGGGGTAGAGTTACCAAGCCGGCAGGAAGGAAAGGCATAGAATCAATCAAGATAGCCAGAAATTGCCTATTGGCTACAGAGACAGCAAGTTAAAGCACGCACTTTCGAGTTGGGAAAAGACTTTCCAGGCTAAGAAAGGAACCTTAGCCACTTTAGAAAGATTATGGGCTAGGAAGCTTTCTAAATCAGACATCGCCTGCTCCCTACCACCATTCATGTGAAGCTTTTCTATCACAAGCGATTCTGTTCTGTCTGTGAGGCTATCTTCTTTGACTCTTTTGTATTGGATTAAGCCCATCCATCTTCGAGGAGAGATTGTCTTCCTTCCTAGGGTATTCCCCAGACCAAGAGCAGTTCTTTCGACAGCTAGGTTCATTTTCTTCCTCTCCTTGGCCAAAGGTAATAGTAGGATCCGCCCAGCCCCGGCCAGACGAGGACTGTGTTTTCGGGACCCTCTGAGCTTATAGGTTGACCACGGAAGTGGAAACCACCGAGAAAAGACACCCCTCCTGTCCGTCTTTGTAGATGATCTTGACTTCTTGCTTCAAAGCACAGGAACCAACTGAGGCAAGCGGCTTCCCGAAGAGGTGAAGCCGGGAACAGAGAGACTAGGGCTACCCAAGGGGACAGCGACTTTACCGGGGGAAGGTCGAGTCGTGAGAAATGACCCCCAGGAATTGATAGGCTTGTTCCGAATATCCCGCTGAATTGAAATCTCTCTCTTTCTTCCCTCGTCCCATACGTGGGGTTCTTTCAATGAACGAAGAACAAGAAAGGGCTTCCTCCCTGTAGCACTCTACCGGCCGGGCCTGTGTATTCGGAAACCTATGGGGATACACAGATAACACAGTCCCGATAAGAGAAAAGAATGATGTCATCAGACAAAGGGCAGCTAAGAATAGCGTGAGCCCCATCTGAGAATAGACTAGAGGTCTAGGGAATCAAATGAATGCCCGAAAAGCCTTCGCGGGGACATACTGCTTATGGACCTTTCAAATCAAAAGGAAGAGGGTCCGGGGAGGGAGAGAACAGAAGGTGAGAGATTCACCTGCACCCGCGGGAACGCACTCCGGTCTAAGGCCCTGGCTGACCTACGATCCCCGCGAAGCTCCACCTCCAAAGAAAGCTATGTAGACAGATTTCTTGGTCTTGACTTTCGTCTTTAGAGTAGGTAAACTGTGAGGAAGAGCAAGGAAATGGCTTTTTAGCCAAAACTGTGTGAGTGGCCCGCCCCAATCAATCAAGGGCCGCGATCACTGAGCGATTGATTCCTACTCTTATTCTTGGGTGATATAATATAGATGGTGGGAACAATGAGGCCGATTCTTCATCTGTAGCTTGCAATCCGTATTCTTTCTTTTCTCGGTCTACCGCAGGCTTTCGCTTATCCGATGCGCTCACATCCAACTACTTAAACTGGGACGGCACCAATCATGTTGATTCCCTATCCGACCCTGCTCTAACAACAGCTTTGGTTTTTGAATCACAGACTTTCTCCTTTCAATTGAAGAGGCCTCTAGCCCTCACTTCTATGAAAAGAGATTCCTTCTTTCTTTTCTTACCAAGGGAAGCAGACAGTCTATTGCCGATCTTCACTTCAATCATAGGAAGCAGAGAGGACTGGATCCGGATACCGTAAGCGACAAGCTGCAAGACGAAAAGAGTCAGAAAGGGAGATCTTACCATGAAGAGGTTGGGATGCTTTTGAACTAGCCTTAGAGCTGCCCGATTCCCTCTTTCGGTACCAGACACCGAGATAGGCTAGGCGGGGAAACCTTATTCGATACGATAAGACAGGTAAACAAAGAAAGGCCTAGGTCGAGAGACCATTTCATATTCTCCGCTTCCATTCCATATGGTCTTTCTTTTTAGGATACATTCCCTCAAGTTCTTAGACTCGTCTCGATTAGGCTCATTCTAGCCATTCTCGCACATATGGATCTAGAGCTTTACCAAATGTTCAAACTTCATTTCTTAATGGGGATCTTGATGAAGAGATCTATATGGACCAACACCCGTCGGCTTTGTGGCTCTGATGGACAGGAGCGAAAAGTATGCAAGCTAAAAGGGGAAATCTATGGCTTAAAGCGGGCGTCCAGGCAATGGTACCTTAGATTTCTTTCAATCGAGCCATCTTAGCAGATGGGTTTACGTTGATGGAGGAGGCCTATTGTGTTTATGTAAAAGGGTCCAAGGGTAGTTTCGTGCTCCTTTTTTTTTATGTTGACGACATAGGCTGGAAATGACAAGGATTATTCCACTAATCAGTAGTTGTCCTCCAACTTTGAGATGAAGGACATGGGTGAAGCTAGCTATGTGCTTGGTGTCAAGATCGTCAGAGATAGATTTAAAAAACTTCTTTGTTTGTCTCAAGAGACTTACATCAAGAAGCTGCTTGAACGATACCAAATGCGCAATTGTAAACCTATAGAGACTCCTGTGGAAAAGAATGTGGGACTAAGCCTTGATATGGGTCCTAAGATCCCAGAAGAAAGAGAGAAGATGTCAAGAGTTCCCTCTTCCAGCGCAGTCAAAAGCCTTTTGACAAGCTTCAGACTAGTTTCTAAGCCCGATCCTTCTTCAGCGGATCTGTCAAAGCCTTGCCTCTTTCCTCCTGCCGAATCATCAGAGACATAGAATCACATTACTGTAATGAATGAAAGGGTTGGGTTGTCGAGTGATAGGGGTGATGAATGGAGCTCCCAGACAGCGAGCAAAGAGCAGAGTGACAATGCAAGGAGGCTCGTATGAGTTAAGCTTCTTCCTTTCTAAGGCAGTAAGTGAAGGAAGCAAGAGCTGCGGAAGAAGATCAATGCGAGGTAGAGCAGAGGAGAGTGCAGCAACGAAAGAAGGCAGGCAGCGAGTGAAGGTGGAGGAAGAGGAAAGCTATTAAGACGACTTTTAGCTACAAGCCCTTATAGCGTAATTAAGCCAACCAACAAGCCGATTGCGCAAACGCCTTAAAAACTCTAGTAGCGACTAGCTCACTAGCTGATAGAGATGCTGCCTCAGAAGCGGAAAAAGCAGCAAGATACTAAAGGATGAAAAGCAACGAGCGGAGCTTTACGAAGCGAGCAGCAGAGTAGCTTACGCCTTGCTAATGACATAAGTCAAGACACCCGCTTCAAAGCCATACCACTAATTCCGAAAAATATAATTGGCCTAAGCGTTCCAGAGAAAATTCCTATTGATTGAGTCGCCTACCCCGGGGTCACTGACCTCTCTTTCCCGAATCTCGTCTGGGGATTAGATTAGTCCTTCTTCTGCCGTTCGTGCCTTTCATTGTGAGAGCTTTCATCCTCCTCCCGTTAACTCTTTAGTGGAAATGTCCGCTAGATTGCTAGCTAAACTCGAGTATGCCTTCCAATCCATTATTATAGTGAAAGAGTATTCCTCTTATTTATATAAGGTTCATTCCATTAATTCTCAGATATCCAATCGGCTGTGAACCTGAGCTAATTCTTTTCTATATTGTAGCTGAATCTCCAACCAAAAAAAGGAAGAAGGCACTAACGGCACACTTACTATATTCAGCGATTAACAGAGCATGGGCAAGGGCCACTGGAGATAGAGAAGAGTTTGTGAAGCTGCCCTCCACACAAATAGACTCAGATGGTATTCCCTTTGTTGAGTGGGAGGAGGAGAGGCTGCTGCTAGCAAACAGCAGATACAGATTTTCTTTGATAGCACGATTCGGTGGTAGGAGGCCTACTCTCCAGGAGATTAGAGAGTGGTGCTCCAAGGCATGGAGCTTGACTGGTAAGATCTCTCTTGCTGCTCTAAGAAAAGGTTTGATTTGGATTCATTTTTAATGTTAAGAAGACATGAACAATGTTTTGGAGAAGGGGCAATATCGGGTAGGGAAGACCGTGATGTTCTTGCATCGATGGTGCCCGGGGCTTGACTTGGACGAGTTGCTCCTATCGACATGGGTGGTTTGGTACGAAATGAGTGGGGTTCCTCTGGAACTCTACAATGCTTGGGGACTTAAAAGCTTAGTTTAGTGGGAATGGTGGGAAAATTCATAGCTTTTAATAATCAAACAAGAGCACTCAGCTGCCCCACATCGGTCCGAGCATGTTGCGAAATCAATGCTCGGAGAAAACGACCGGAAGAAATGTTGGTGAAGCTGAAATTGAGAGAGAAGGAGCAGGTCATTCCCATCAAAATGACCTAAAAAAAATCTGCCTATGATCTGCTTAAATTGTGATCAATTTGGACATTCTATGGAAAAGTGCAGATTTGAGTCCAATGAGGGTGACGTGCTGGTGCCGGCTGGAGAAAGATCAGACTGCTCCCTCCCAGGTAAGAATCTAGTCGAGAAGATGGGGTGCAGCAATAATGAAAATGGGGTATCTTAAGAGGAATAGAATGAAAAGAGATATATGCAGGTGGAGGGAGATGTTGCTAATGAAAATGTTAGGGTCAGCAGACAGAGGAAAATAAGATTGTTGGAGAAGCAGGGAATGTAGCTATTAACAAGATATTAAGAGGGCAAGGGAATCGGCAGGATACCCAGCAAGGGAAGGGCAAGACTGCTGATCAGAAGAAGAGAGAGAATGCAGTGATGCAGCAGTCAGAATGTGAAATTACTGCAGCTTCTACGTCTTAACTAAATTCTGCTATGCAACGGGTGAAGGATGACAGAATTCAGACTGAAGCTAGTCCCAACTGAAAATGAAACTGGGAAGAGCCAGAGGAAAGACGTCAAGGAAACAGGGAATGCAGGGCAGTTTTCAGCAGATACAGTCAGGGGTGAATTTGCTGCTTAAACTATGGATAATGCAGAAAGAAGTATTTCAGTTCAGGCATTAACTGATAAAGTCAAGTGGGGGTCTCACCGGTTGGGGAAAGTGTTGATGTAGGGTTAGAGGAGGGTTCGAAGAATAGCTATCAACGGCGGAGGAGCCAGTCCTAGGTTTTAAAAAGAGGCTAGGCGGCTTTAAACACACTTTGTTGCTTGAATAGAAAAAAAGAAAGACTCAACTAAGTACCGAAATGGCTTCTTTACAAGAAAGAATTACTTACCCTCCTTACGCCGAAATTAGCCCTTGTAAGGCCGACAAGAACTCTCCAGAAAAAGAGAATTCGGGCTCTCTGGAAAAACAAAGGCAGAAGAAGAAGAAGAGAATCACATAAATAAAGGTACGTAAGTCGCTTGCTCATGGGTCACTCACTCCCTTTATTGCCTTAAGGGGAGGGGTTATAAAAGAGTTATTGCTGCGTTCCTTCCACTCACGGTACACCTACTATATGATCGTCGACTCACTGCCTTCTCGCCGGGTATTGACTCGCCGATGGAGGATAGGGTTGAAGGAGTGAATTTCTGTCAACTAGCTTGAGATGAAAGTCAGCTAGTAAGAGGATTAGGAATGAAGAGACTAGGGCAGGTCTTACTAGCAATGATTTTTTTGCGGATGCTATAGGATGCTTGGTGGGGGAGTTCAATCATCATCCCTTCATGTTCCGACCAACCTCGCTTGGCTTACTCTTCTTTGCCTTCTATATCCTGGAACGTGCCATTTGATGAAAACCCGAGAAAATGAAAGTTTCGATTTCACATTTCACTTATCACCTCGAATGGCATTGATGGCATTCATAGGCTTGAAGGGCAAATTCCACAGACGGAAGAGAAAAACCAGTCTTAGCAATAACCGTAGAGTTAGATCATCAACCCTAGCTATTTCATCAGACACACGAATCTCACTCTATAAATGGAATTTCTTTCTCATAGACATCAACTATTCATTTGAAAACTAATGGCACATCCTCCTCCTCAATAGGAACTTCACTTCGACTTGCCTCCTGGTCTGGACTGCATTGTCGTACTCTTTTGCTTTTTCGGGATAAAGGCTGGTGCTCTAATAGGCGTAGGCATTCGCCTTTCGAGTTGTTGTCTCTTTCCCATTGTTTCGATCCAAATTTGGAATAAGCATAAGATCACTCAATGACTTCCTGAAATTCTTTCCTGAGCTCAACCAATCCCCAACACTAATAGATGCTAGTTGGGGGGCCATCTGCTTAACCCAGCCCCAGTCTAAGTAGTTGGGGGTTGGGCTCCAGGCTCCAACTCGATCTTGTGGTAGACTGCCCTCCTAGGGGGCACTTGTCAACTCACTCGTGGGGCATGATATCCCAAAATTCCTACAGTACTTGCTGCACTTCCTGAGAAAGAAGTCGTCTTGGTATTGGATCCGCTCTTCTGTTAGCATAAAGATGAATTAGATTCTATTCGTCTTCTTTATTCTTAATAGAACCCCCCACCCGAACCATTCTTAAGACCACCAAGCCCTCTCGAATGAGTTCTACTATAGAAGCTTTCAACGTAGACCCGGGGAAAAATCTTTCACTCACTGAGAAGTGAAACCCTGTGACTAGATCGTCCTGAATACGGGTGCGACGGGAAGAAGTGGCATTTGGAAGTGTTGCTGACTTAACATTTAGGTTTCGGCATAACAAAGCTTGCACTGTCTTTTCGCACTTAGGCGCACAGCGTGCCATTGGTAATGATTCTAATACGGTCCCACAAATTCGCAAACTGATCCTAAGTAATCGTTGTTCTTCATTGGATTCCGGAGGAACTACTTCGTTAGGATTGGGGAATTGATGCGATTCTTCCTGAATAGCCTGGATTCTCCCGTCGAGAGTCACTTTGAAAGTCTTACCTAAACTCTTCCGACTGAATATGATAAAGCCTATAAAACAAGCAGCTACTATCATTTCTT